TTTTATGGAGTCCGAGAATTCGATCAGTTCATTTTTATTTATGTATGATTTGATTTCTCGTACACTGATCCTCAGCAATAAGGTTTCGAAAAAAAAAAATCCTTTAGTGTTTCATAATAGGTAAAGTCAATTCTTAAATTCAATTATTCCTTCTTAATTTATTAGACTCAACAATCAGAGATATTTTTTTTTGTTGATCTTCCAACTGATCTTTTCCTTCTATACAATCAATTTAGCTTATTCTTGCATCTTGCTCATGAAATTGAAAAAGATAAATATCTTTAGAGATTCTTCTTTTTCTTATATGTTTATTTTCTGTCTGCTTATAGTTAGTTCTTTTTGCTTACGACCAATGGGAAACCTCAGAATAGATCTTTTTCATTTTTACGGGTCGAAGCTACTTGAAATATTTTTCTATTTACTTTTTATCTGTCAGAAAAAAATAAAATTTACTATTTTTTCCTTTCCTTAAAGATATTCAATAAACATATTGAAACTGCCTTTTTTATGTTAGGATTTCTAAGAATTCCTCTCTCTATGAAGGAAGAGAATACCCAATTTATTCCTATAGAATAACTAGGAACACACAGATTGAATCTGAAATATCGACAAATTTATGCGGAGTCTAAAGAAAAAAAAAAGGTCAACTGTTCCAATTTAATCTCTCTCAAATTTGAATATCAGAATAGCGGATATAGTCATGATTCAATAAGTCAGGTCCACTTACTTTTTCATTTGTTGATTTCGAATCTTTCCATTCCAATGGATTTGATTCAAATAATTGAATATAGGAATATTTCGTGATTCGAGAGACGATTTATCTTATCATTATAATGAATAAAAGTTCAACTTTATAACGACTCTAATTTATTACTACTATAGTATAACTTATTATACAGTTGCTTACTTTTTTTTTTACTTTTCAAAATATTAACAAACAATATTTCTATTCCCCCGCTCAAATATGATTATGATGATGTTTTAGGAAAAAAGTAAAAAGCCCCTTATCGGATTTGAACCGATGACTTACGCCTTACCATGGCGTTACTCTACCACTGAGTTAAAAGGGCCTTTCATTAGTCAATTCGTGACTGAGTCATTATGTATATACATAGAAAATAGATCTATGTACATATATGACATAGATAAGTTAGTAGTATTATATAATATAGAATATATAAGTAGACTAATAACAGCTAGTGGCTCATTGTAAAATATGGTAGAAAAGTGGGGTTTGTTTAACTTAACCTCATTTTTTTTTTTTTCGATTTCAAGTAGACAAATAACTTCCTGAAAGGATCCTTTATTTCATATTATCTCTCTTTTTCTTTCAAATTCAATCTTTATCTTACTTAGTCTATATTTTTCTATTAAATTATATCTATTTCGATTAATATATTAATTAATTCATTATAGTATGAATATACTAACTAAATATAAGTTATTATTTAATTTGAATATAAAATAAATAAACTAATAATAAATAGATTATTATTTTAAAAAAATTATTAATTATATATTCTATTAATTTTATTTCATTCTATAATTATAGAATTCGAAAAAAAAAAAAACAAAGAAATCTGAATGGTTATATATTGAAGTGAAGATCGAATGGTTAGAATGAATGATTTATAAACAAAAACTCTATGGAATCCTGTAAGACGGAAAGATCCTTTAGAATCCAATTCGAATTATTAGATTATATTGACAATTTATTAGATTATATTGACAATTTCAAAAAACTGTTCATACAATGTTCATAGTATCATGTCAGTTGGGCACATATGCCCCCATCGTCTAGTGGTTCAGGACATCTCTCTTTCAAGGAGGCAGCGGGGATTCGACTTCCCCTGGGGGTAGGGTACTACATAAGGAAGTTGATCATGGATCATCAATAAGCCTAAAATTGAATTGATTCTTCCTGGGTCGATGCCCGAGCGGTTAATGGGGACGGACTGTAAATTCGTTGGCAATATGTCTACGCTGGTTCAAATCCAGCTCGGCCCAATAATTGGCTCATGCACTATGAGATGCAACTATTTGCCCTCCAGAAAGGGCGTATACGCGGAAAAAAAGAGTAAAATGCTATAGATTATCTTTTTTTTTTGTTCCGGGAAGTTTGGATCGTGATAATAATAGAAATTCATATCACAATTTTAAAGTATAATTATGAAAATGGAAAAGTAGATTCTCAATCGATTTTTAAATAAGGAAAAATTGCGAGTAATTCATGTCATTCTTAGTAGAATGCATATTCATATGGATATCAATATATCACCTGCCTCTCTGTCCCAACACGAAAATTCTAACTATCAATTTTTTGACTCAAATCATAAAAAATGGATACTGTAAAAATGGATACTGTATATCTTAGTTCCCTGGGATTGTAGTTCAATTGGTCAGAGCACCGCCCTGTCAAGGCGGAAGTTGCGGGTTCGAGCCCCGTCAATCCCGACAGATCCGAGAACCAATATATCAAAAATTTCAATTCACCTTTTACCTTTCCACTTTCTGGTAAAATAAATACAATAGAATTTAACTCTCAACAGGGATTCTTATGCTATTCTTATGATTTTTAGTTCTTTTTTCTTTCTTTTAAATTTTTTCATTTATTTATCATGAAACAAACCGAAAAATTTGAATTACATCAAATAGGACTTATTGATGAGAGAGATATGTGAATAGGTACTAGTACCTTTTTTTCTTGTAAGATCGTATGTAGGATTTCAAACGAGACCATATTGTATTGGGTTTGGTTTTTCCATTTATCGCGTCTATCTAATGGAATCGAGTCCCATATGCTTCTCAGGAGTACATACACAAATGGAATTTGTTTCTTGTACAATACACCATTTTTATTATTCTAGTGACTCTCACAAAATACTTTTCAGATTTATCCTATCTCTCTTTCTGTCTCCGATTTTGTGCCATCTCAATCATTCTCAATCATTAAGACTAACTCATTTCAATTTGAAACATTCGATTCTATCTCATTCAAATTGCACGTTTCATTTTTCATATATGCGCCCTAGTACAACCCAAGAAAAGAGGATGAGGATATTAATAAAAGAAAGATCAAACAAGGATCCTGGCTTTTTAAGACCTTTTGAAGATAACGAAGAATCTCGTTTTTATTCTTAATTATTTTTTTTTCAAATTAAAGCCAAAGTTCTATCAAAAAAGAATAAACATCCTAAAATAGAATTTTCTAGAATATTCTATTTTTTGTACCAGGACTCGTCTTTTTCACACTTTTCTTATTGTAAAAAAAAAAAAGAATTCAAAAAGATATTTTAGAACTTAACTCCTTTATCCATTTTACTTCTTTTTTTTTATTTATATTTTTTTTGGGGGGGCAATGGAAGTGAAAAAAAAAATAAAAAGTGATCAAATGAGGCTTCATCAGATGATTGATTATACACGGAAGACACTAGGTTATGGAAAAAAAAAAAATGAAGAATAAAGGAATTCCTGATTCGATAAGGAATTCTTAATTGGATCAGAAATTCTTTAATATTTTTTGATTCAGTATGGATAAAAGAACTTCCTATGTTATACTATTCGCGACGGCGAATTGATATGATAGCTCAGATATTGTTATTCATGATATTAATCCGATTCAATATTATCAAGATGTAATTTATCCCATTGAATTGAAAGGCGAAAAACTGATCATCTCTATGGGATTAAATCCCGAGTTATTGCGAAGTAAAAAAACGATGAGATTATGGAAGTAAATATTCTCGCATTTATTGCTACTGCACTCTTCATTCTAGTTCCTACTGCCTTTTTACTTATTATCTATGTAAAAACGGTTAGCCAAAATAATTAATTTGAATGAAACTTTACTTATTTATCAATGATTGAAAAAATGGAAAGAAAAAAGGATTCCAATTTCATTTCTTTAATGAAATGAGCAGGCTAGAATCAGCAGTATTTCATTAAATTGGATAGTATGGTAGAAAGAAATATATTAATCTTTCTACCATGACTATCTAGTTATCTATTAGATTAGTATTATTTTGTAGTGTAGAAAGTTGGACGACTATAATTAGATAAAGATACAGACTCAATTTTAGATAGATCAATCTACAATATGTATCTTCTGTTATGTATATAGCGCCCCCAATTTTATTTTTCTACATCTATTTAAGAAATTTGGATTGATTCTGATCAATCCTAAATAATCGAAAGGCAACTCTGACTTTTATTTTAGAGTTCTAATTGCTAGATTTCGGATTATTAAAAATAGAAATCCAAATATCTACCGAAAGAATCAAAAAATAAAAATAGTCTTGGTCTGACATATAATATATTAATAAAAAAACCAACTTAGTAATATTTTTTTAGCATTTCCAAGAAGTAAAGTAATTAAATTGATTGACTGCTTGATAGATGATCCAAAGAGTTCTATGGTATGTAAACTTCTTCGAATTTATAAAATAAATAGTAAACTTCATTAATTTGTAACACTTAAACCATGATATGAAATGAGTCGATAAAGCACAAATCCAGTTTACAAAATGAGAAAACAAGTGGTAAGTGCCAAATCTGCGACTCATCCGGGTCAAGATCTTATTATGTGTATATCTTGTTGAAGAACCAATATATCTATGTTCTTTCCTATAGAAAGTACGTATCCGCTTAATATTAATAACAGAAGGGCTTTTTCTTTTATTTGGAGAAAGAGGAAAACAAAAGAAAAGGGGTCTGTTGTTCCCCATTGTCCCTATATAATTTGTATAAGAGTCCGTTCGGCGAAATAGAGAATTTCGGAAAAATTAGTTTGAAATATATTTCCTATCATCTATATCTCCTTTCGAAATAGAAACATGGGAATTAGTGAAATATCTCTTTGATTTACATTATTATCCTTAAAAACACTTTGCGGAACGATCTATAAAACAATTGATACAGTTTGATTCCTCAAAACAAAACTCAATTAGTTAAGTAGTATTTCTAGAGTCCACTTCTTCCCCATACTACAAGTGAAAGGGAAA